GATTGTGGTACTATCCGAGGTATTTCCGTGAGTCCTCGAAATGGGATGACGGAAAAAATTTTTGTCCAAACACTAATTGGTCGTGTATTAGCAGACAATATATATATGGGTCTACGATGCATTGCCGCTCGAAATCAAGATATTGGGATTGGACTTGTCAATCGATTCATAACCTTTCGGGCACAACCAATATATATTCGAACCCCCTTTACTTGCAAGAGTACATCTTGGATCTGTCAATTATGTTATGGTCGGAGTCCCACTCACGGCGACCTGGTCGAATTGGGAGAAGCCGTAGGTATTATTGCGGGTCAATCAATTGGGGAACCGGGGACTCAACTAACATTAAGAACTTTTCATACCGGTGGAGTATTCACAGGTGATACTGCCGAACATGTACGAGCTCCCTCTAATGGAAAAATAAAATTCAATGAGGATTTGGTTTATCCCACACGTACCCGTCATGGGCATCCCGCTTTTCTATGTTCTATAGACTTGTATGTAACTATTGAGACTCGGGATATTATCCATAATGTGAATATTCCACCAAAAAGTTTGATTTTAGTTCAAAATGATCAATATGTAGAATCAGAACAAGTGATTGCTGAGATTCGTGCCGGAACGTCCACTTTTCATTTTAAAGAGAAGGTACGAAAACATATTTATTCTGAATCAAAGGGAGAAATGCACTGGAGTACCGATGTCCACCATGCATCTGAATATACACATGGTAATGTTCATCTATTACCAAAAACAAGTCATTTATGGATATTAGCAGGAGGTCCGTGTAGATCCAGTATAGTGTCTTTTTCGCTCCACAAAGATCAAGATCAAGTGAATGTTCATTCTTTTTCTTTCGAAGAAAGATATATCTTTGACCTCTCAATGACTAATCACCGAGCAAGCGGAAGCCCTTTTGAAGGAAGCTATTCAAGACCCGATCGAATCATATCCAATGGTCATTGGAATTTCATATATCCTTCTATTCTCCAAGAGAATTCTGATTTCTTGGCGAAAAAACGAAGAAATAGATTCATTATCCCATTACAATATGATAAAGAACGAGATAAAGAACTAATACCCTGTTTTGGTATTTCGATTGAAATACCCATAAATGGTATTTTACGTAGAAATAGTATTCTTGCTTATTTTGATGATCCACGATACAGAAGAAATAGTTCAGGAATTACTAAATATGGGACCATAGAGGTAGATTCAATCATAAAAAAAGAGGATTTGATTGAGTATCGAGGAGAAAAAGAATTTAGTCCGAAATACCAGAAAGTAGATCGGTTTTTTTTCATTCTCGAAGAAGTGCATATCTTACCCGGATCTTCGTTCATAATGGTCCGGAACAATAGTATCATTGGAGTAAATACACAACTCGCTTTAAATACAAGAAGCCGGGTAGGCGGATTAGTCCGAGTGGAGAGAAAAAAAAAAAGTATTGAGCTGAAAATCTTTTCTGGAGATATTCATTTTCCTGGAGAAACAGATAAGATATCCAGGCACAGCGGCATTTTGATACCACCAGAGACGGAAAAAAAAAATTCTAAGAAATCAAAAAAATTGAAAAATTGGATCTATGTCCAACGGATCACACCTACCAAGAAAAAGTATTTTGTTTCGGTTCGGTCCGTAGTCACATATGAAATAGCTGATGGAATAAATTTAGCAACACTTTTCCCTCGGGATCTCTTGCAGGAAAAGGATAATGTCCAACTTAGAGTTGTCAATTATATCCTTTATGGAAATGGCAAATCAATTCGAGGAATTTATCACACAAGTATTCAATTAGTTCGGACTTGCTTAGTATTGAATTGGGACCAAGAAAAAAATGGTTCTATAAAAGAGGTTCATGCTTCCTTTGTTGAGGTAAGGACAAATGATCTGATTCGCGATTTCATAAGAATTGAGTTAGTCAAGTCCACTATTTCGTATACCGGAAAAAGGTATGATAGGGCAAGTTCCGTATTGATTCCCGATAATGGATTAGATCGCGCCAATATCAATCCTTTTTATTCCAAGGCGAAGATTCAATCACTTACCCAACATCAAGGAACTATTGGTATTGGTACGTTGTTGAATCGAAATAAAGAATGCCCATCTTTGAGAATTTTGTCATCATCCAATTGTTCTCGAATTGGTCCATTCAATGATTTGAAATATAACAATGTGACAAAAGAATCAGATCCCATAATCCAAATTAGGGATTTGCTGGGTCCCTTAGGGACTATTGTCCCTAAAATAGCGAATTTTTTTTCATCTTACTATTTAATAACTCATAATCATATCTTGTTAAAGAAATATTTGCTACTTGACAATTTTAAACAGACTTTCCAAGTACTTAAATACTGTTTAATAGATGAAAATAGGAGGATTTATAATCCCGATCCATGCGGTAACATAATTTTGAATCCATTCCATTTGAATTGGTGCTTTCTCCATCACGATTATTGTGAAGAGACATCTACAATAATTAGCCTTGGACAATTTCTTTTTGAAAATGTATGTCTATTCAAATACGAATCACACGTAAAAAAATCTGGTCAAATTTTCATTGTTCATGTTGACTCCTTAGTTATAAGATCAGCTAAACCCTATTTGGCCACTCCAGGAGCAACTGTTCATAGCCATTATGGAGAAATCCTTTACGAAGGAGATACATTAGTTACATTTATATATGAAAAATCGAGATCTGGTGACATAACGCAAGGTCTTCCAAAAGTGGAACAAATCTTAGAAGTGCGTTCGATTGATTCAATATCGATGAATCTAGAAAGGAGAGTTGAAGGTTGGAACGAACGTATACAAAGAATTCTTGGAATCCCCTGGGGATTCTTGATTGGAGCTGAGCTAACCATAGCCCAAAGTCGTATTTCTTTGGTTAATAAGATCCAAAAGGTTTATCGATCCCAGGGGGTACAGATCCATAATAGACATATAGAAATTATTGTACGTCAAGTAACATCAAAAGTGTTGGTTTCAGAAGATGGAATGTCTAATGTTTTTTCACCTGGAGAATTAATCGGCTTTTTGCGAGCGGAACGAGCAGGGCGTGCTTTGGACGAAGCGATCTGTTATCGGGCAATCTTATTGGGAATAACGAGGGCATCTCTAAATACTCAAAGTTTCATATCTGAAGCAAGTTTTCAAGAAACCGTTCGAGTTTTAGCAAAAGCCGCTCTGCGAGGTCGTATTGATTGGTTGAAGGGCCTGAAAGAGAACGTTGTTCTGGGGGGGATTATACCTGTTGGTACCGGATTCAAAAAATTAGTACACCCTTCAAGGCAAGACAAGAACATTCATTTGGAAATCAAAAGAAAGAATCTATTCGAGTTGGAAATAAGAGATATTTTGTTACACCATAGAGAATTATTTTGTTCTTACGTCCAAAACAATTTCCATGAGACAAATTTCCATGAGACATCAGAACAATCATTTACGCGATTTAATGATTCCTAAGAGCAGATTCATTCCTTTCACTTTAACTATCTTTCAATTATCTGGTCCGATTATTGATTTGGTATTAGATTTTTGATTTGGTATTAAATAAAATAAGTAATTAAATTGGTAATAAATAAAATAAGTAATGAAAAGAAATTAATGGTTTGGGTCGTGTATCAACGGTCAATCCCCCGTAAAAGGTTCCATCGGAACAATTATTTATTTCAGGGTACCTCGTCTCTTTGTTAAAAAAAAAGGAAGTCTGGGGAAAAATGACAAGAAGATATTGGAACATCAATTTGGAAGAGATGATGGAAGCGGGAGTTCATTTTGGTCATGGTACTAAGAAATGGAATCCTAGAATGGCCCCTTACATCTCTGCAAAGCGTAAAGGTATTCATATTACAAATCTCACTAGAACTGCTCGTTTTTTATCAGAAGCTTGCGATTTAGTTTTTGATGCAGCAAGTAGGGGAAAAAACTTCTTAATCGTTGGTACAAAAAATAAAGCAGCGGACTCAGTAGCATCAGCTGCAATAAGGGCTCGGTGTCATTATGTTAATAAAAAATGGCTTGGTGGTATGTTAACGAATTGGTCCACTACGGAAACGAGACTTCACAAGTTCAGGGACTTAAGAACAGAACAAAAGATGGGGAAACTCAACTGTCTCCCCAAAAGAGATGCAGCAATGTTGAAAAGAAAATTATCTACCTTGCAAACATATCTCGGTGGGATCAAATATATGACGGGGTTGCCTGATATTGTGATCATCGTTGATCAGCAAGAAGAATATACGGCTCTTCAAGAATGTGTCATTTTGGGGATTCCGACAATTTGTTTAATCGATACAAATTGTGACCCAGATCTCGCAGATATTTCGATTCCAGCAAACGATGACGCTATAGCTTCAATCCGATTGATTCTTAACAAATTAGTATCCGCAATTTGTGAGGGTCGTTCTGGCTATATAAGAAATCGTTGATTATGATTATCATTAAGAATAATCAGATTAGTTAATTATTTGGCAACTCCATAGATTTATTGGATCGGTTACTATTTTTGAATTTGAAAAAAGAGATAAAAAAAGTACTGGGGATATTGATATTATGTTATGATGTTGTTATGTAATTTCTTGGTATCGTAAATAAAATATACGATTAATGATTCAAGTTAGTGAGTTGAGAAATAGATGGTTGAATCAAAATAATTCCTTTTTTGAAGTTCAATTTCTGTCAGAGGGCAATATGAATGTTATACCATATTCCATTAAAACACTCAAGGGGTTATACGACATATCGGGTGTAGAAGTAGGCCAACATTTCTATTGGCAAATAGGAGGTTTACAAATCCATGCCCAAGTACTTATCACTTCTTGGGTCGTAATTGCTATCTTATTAGGTTCAGTCATCATAGCTGTTCGGAATCCACAAACCATTCCGACCGACGGTCAGAATTTCTTCGAATATGTCCTTGAATTTATTCGAGACTTGAGCAAAACCCAGATTGGAGAAGAATATGGTCCTTGGGTTCCCTTTATTGGAACTATGTTCTT